GCATTGAAGCTAGAGCGAATGGAAGTAAAGAACCTTGGCTCATTCGCCGAGGCTTATACTCCTAGATTGTTACTATACATTATGATGGGACTATCAATCAACAGGCTCTGTCAACAGGTTCGGGTACTGGGTCAAGGCCCGGTTCCTTCGGACTTTTTTGGTCTCATTCCGAAGTCTTTTGCTCCACGAGCTTTGCGATAAGAGAGTTTCCTATTGACTTGGTGAGTTGGCTGAAGGCGCCAACAGCGAGCCTTCAACTACTGGGCTCGTTCTTAGGCTTTTTTCTCTCTCGATCACCCCGGTAGTTTACGCGGCAGCCGGGTCGGCTGTTTCAGAGCGGATGTCCTTTTCAGAAGCGAAATCTATTGATTGGCGCCCTGGGATTGAGCAAAGCACTGCTTTCGTTTACACCTATTTTGGTTATAGCCTGGTCATTGTGTGCGATCGTTTAGTCCGGGAGGAGTGAACTACCAGATAGTCCAAGGCGACCTCGTCTTCGCACTTGACCCTCTCATTTGAACTGAACTCTTGTGCTTGAACAACGAACCCCGGGTGGGGAATTGGGGGAAGAAAGCTCAACAAAGGAAGAAAGCAGATAGCAGGTACTTTGCTTTGCTCAAGCACTTTGCTTTAGGTCGCAATCCTAGCACTGGCGAATTTTTCAACTCAGCTGCCTAGGATTCTAAGTCCAATAAAAGAGGACCAAAAGTACCTCCTGCTTGACTCGCATCTCGACTTCTATCTCGACTTTCAATAACATGTGTTAAGCATGTAGCTAAATGGCATGTTGAAAGCCGAACTAAACCTAGTTCTCCTAGGAAAGATTGAGGAAAGAGATTGGTTTCGAGTTCTAGTAGGTAGCCAGCATTTGTTATTTTTTATAGTACATATTATATTATTGTTAGTAGTAGTAGTTCCAAAGCCAGTCGTCCCAAAGCCAGTAGTTCCAACCAAGTCAGCGACGCGAAGCGAAGGATAAATATCTTTTTTATTAGAAAGCAAGTCCGCCCCACGATTATAGTTATCTTATCTGTTAGTGAGAGCAAGCGAGGGAAGCTAGCGGTGGGAAGCCAACCAACGATTCTAGTTCTGCTCTTTCTGTTGAAAGCAAGCCGCCGGCGGGCGGTATTTATTCAAAAGTTGTCGCTGAACCCTTCGATTCTTCCTCCGATGAAGCAGTCGAGAAGTCAATTGAAAAGGTACCATACCAGCGGGGGATATCTCCATCGAAGTCTCCAAATCGAGAAAGGTTCTAATTGCCCTTAAATCATCGTTTTAAGCCGCGTTCCGCTGATTAGATAGTTAAAATTCTCCATTAGACGCTTCAAATGACGATGACGCCCATTTAATAAATGGATGAATTCTTCTAATTGTTCTGATTCTGAGAAAGCGGATTTGTCTGCTTATTCAAGGGATGAACCAGATTCTTCAACTGCAATTGAGGAAGCTGACTCGCCTGATTAAAATTCTTCTGGAAAGTCCACCGGGGAAGGTTTATTCGCCTGGGAAGAAGGGGCAGCGTTAACCTGGGAAGCATTCTCCGGGGAGTTAGCCTGGGAATAAGGTGGATTTTCCGACCCAATCTCTTTATGAACCCACCGAACGTTGTTCTTGATCTCGATTTGCACCAGCGTTGGACAAGACGAGAGTTGAATGTCTGGCACTTGTCCCGCACTGAGTTGGGAAGCGACGAACGAAAGCACGAAGCTTCATTCAATCCTCTTTATTACTCCAGTTGTAAATTGCTTCTCTTCTCAAGAAGGGTATTGGTACTTGCTTTCCCTTTATTTAGCGCTTTGCCTTTAGAAAGTAATTACCGCTCCGTGGGGTTTGGAATTGGACCTAGCCCGAGCGCCCTTCGCCTTCGCCTTCGACTAGCACTTCGTATTCTAGCCCTTCGACTTGAAAGAAGCCAGGTTCTGGTGTTGGTTCTGGTTCTTGTGCCACTGCCTCGAACTCGACTTCTGCCAAGCACCTCGCACGGTACAGCTAGGATTGTATGTAAAGATAAAGAGTGGGTAATGAAGGCGGAGGCACCACTTACCACTTCTTGATAGCCTAGCGGACCTTTCGTTTGAGGAGAGACAAAATGAAGGGGAGAGATGCGATTCATCAACAAAGGGAGTTGGAAAAGCAGGCGAGACAGATGTGGATTTTTGAGCAAATTCTGGCATGAGAGGACCAATGAGACAGAACACTGTTGGATGCATTCCTTCGCTAGCAGGGCTTCGGCCCATCTCAATTGAAGAGTCTTCAGTCAGTAATCTCGTACTCTCGACCGGCTCGAACCACTACGTTATCCATGTTCCGGCTTTTTCGTATGCTCATCCTATTCATGTCACCAGAACCTGTAATAAACCATCATTTCCTCTTACAGGGAATCTTTGGATATCAGTTCGAAGGGAGCGCCGAACACTGAAAGTGAAGTAGCTCCTACCTACAGGAGCATCTGCCTTTTTTCGGGGGATCGGGAAGAGGAAATCTGGTGTGAGGTCTGCGGTCAACGGTAATATGTCACCCTGCCTTTAATGAGAGTACTCTTTCCATTAGGAGCTTCCCCCAGCTGAGCTAGGCGACTTTCCTAAAAAAAAAAGGAATATAGCAAAAACTTAAGAACCAATAATAAAGAATAGAAATAAAGTAACAAATTCATATAGCAAGCATGGGCGATAAACGAATTTCTTTATAAAATATTAGATCGATTCCAGAGGTCGGTCTTCTGTCTGATGAGAATGGGCTCAGGCTCTGTACGGCCATTTTAGTATTTTTTTTTTGGCGCGAATCCTGTATAGAATAAACAGCATATTTGGGGAAGCAAAGAGCTTCGGATACCACACACTCAATCCAATGAGCAAGCACATAAGCAAGACGAATCGATTTCTCTTTCCATATTCAATTACGAAATCAGGGCTAAAGCAGCAACATATAGAGAGATGCACAGATTATTTCTGTCTATTATAGGATCACCCCTTCGAAAGCACTAGCAGTTCGGTTTGAATAAGAAAGTGTTAAGTGAGTCTTCATGGAACAGAAGATTGAATAGAAACATATTTCTTATTACAGCACAAACCACCAACGCCTAATTGAATAAGAGAGGAAGAGGTTTCGCAGCTAAGCTAAGAGAAAGATCACTCCTAAAAGCAATCTTTCTCGGTTTCGGAATAGGTCGTTTGCAGGACAAATAGGTTGTTTGGAAGAAGCAGTCAAGGGCCCCACCGGCAAAGGTTGTCTTCCTCCACCTCGGGAAAACGGGGGGCAGGAAGAGATGACATGAGCTTAGAGGAGTCGAATTTTCGGGGGGGCCAATAGATGGCTGTCAGTCCCGTGGATAATCTTACTTATCAAATACAGGAAGTGAATCAGTCAATGCCAATTTACAAGCATTTTCTATCACAGCACCGATCTGGGTAGGGGAAAAGAATGCCTTTAAGGGTCGAAATTCAAACAAAGGAAGCTAGACTAAGTGAGCTGGAATATGGCCCCAGGCCAAGCCTCCTTACTCAGATGGGGCGGAGGGCTAGGACTAAAAAAAAAAGAGGCTCGCTGGAATGCTTGAAAGCGACTTGGCACACTGAACCGAGAACGTCTTACTGCTTTGACTCACTCCTCTTAGCCTTCTTTGATCGGTATCATAGCCTGCTGCGACCCTTGACAAAGGATCTCCCTTTGTTGCACCAGGAATCTTCGGCTCTTAACGAATAATGATAGGTAGGAGGAAGGTTTTTCCTGTGATGACCCGACCCTCGCTGCTTGAAGCGCGTTGCGTTAAATGTGCGTATATTGCTCTTTGCAGAGCATTCTAGAGTTGAGCTGAGCTTGTCCCCTACCTTAGAACAACCCTGGAATAGGGGTCTTTCTATCTTGCTTCATTCCCGGGAAATGAAATGAAATGAAAGCTTTGGGCCATTCATTATTAATATACATATTTTTCGGGTGTCCAATATGGTCGAGAAAGACTCTGTACAAGCAGTCTGGGAAGAGCGTTAGAAGTATGCAGCAATCCGATTGTTTGCCCTAACAATAAAGGAGCTGTCTGTAGCGCTTTAGCTTCCGTCATCCCCCAGAGTGGTAATTCCACATTCCGCACTTAGGCCTCCGAACTCCATAATGGCGAGCGAGCTGATGGAAGCGTGGTAACCCCGGGGCGGCTGTTTGCCCGTTTCTTTCGCACTAGACCTCCGCCCTAAGGCAGGTTGTCCCATGCAAGAAAAAAAGCATTTGAACCGAACTTCTGACCCTAAGAAAAAGGGAATCTGTGACTCTTCCCTGCGAAAAGCTTGACGGTCGCTCTGATACCGTGGATTTCTTTATTAAGTAAGAGGAGTCACTAACCCCCTTTTTCTAGAGCGAACAAAGGCCAAGACAAGAGGTACCCAAGCGGTTGCCCTGTATTAAAGGTCACTTACGTGGTTCCCCCCTTTGAGTTAAAAGGAGCCTGGAACATGTTAATGCCCAGACCCGATATAACCCAAGCAGAGGATACAGCGCCTCCGAACAGACACCTCACCACTATCTCTTGAAATGTCAACGGAAACCTATCGGTAGCCGAAGAAAGATCGAAAGAAAAGAGGTGATCCAACCTGGAGTTGAGTGTAGCGGTTTGATTAAATGTCCCATCCTGGGACATTTTCCGCAAAACACTCATACACCACTCATGGGCAGGCCGTAACAGTGCCTGTTTAAAGGAGTTCGGGATGGCGAATATTCGCAGTTTACCTGCTCCCTATTTATTGAAGCCTAACCCGCCCCAAAGGAAAGCGGTCAGCTACCAGTTCACCTAAGCTTAAACCCCCATCTTCCTCCTTTGTAACAATAAAAACTACAACATAACGTGAACCAGATAAAGAAGAAGAAGGTACAGGACCCCAGACATCAGCATAGATAAATTAAAAAAATGGTCAGCTCTTTTATTGCATGGAGAAAATGGTAGTTTGGTGTGCTTCCCCAGTTGACAACCAGGACAAATATGACTGGGTGAAGCACTATTACAATCGACTTTCAAGGACCCAGTAGACACTAGACTCCTAATGCTTGTAAAGCTTGCATGAGCAAGGCGAAGATGCCAGGTACGCAGAGAAGCTGAGGAAGAAGAAGACAGTCGAGTGTGATGAGCTTGACCAACGGAAGCAGAGAGAAAGTATAGATTGCCTTTCCGAAAACCTTTAGCGAGTAGGCGCCCTGATCGGAGATCTTTCACAAGGACTTCACTACACTACTAGTTATGGAGCGGATTCGGGCCAGACGGAACAAGCCTTTTAGAACCTAGTACTGCAGCTGGATTGAAAAGCAGCCCCGGCCCCGAGGGAGACTGGATGGACCCGGTTGAGCGAGGAATGTACTGTTCCCAATTGAGGAGGCTAGGGGGTGAGGTCACTGAACACTTAGCATATTCAAGTCAGTGACCGAGTGCTTCCCGTTAGGAGAAGCACGAGGGAGTCTGTCCTTCCTTTGCTTTCGAAACCAAGTCGTAGTGACGAAAGGAAGGCAGACGCGCAGGTCAGATCAGCCCGCCGCTTATTTCTCTCGTAGTTCCACTTTCAGATCGTGGAGCAACACCAACAGGAGTGAGCTTTTAGGGTTAGGAAGCGAGAGGAAGAGTGAAAGTAGCCCCTATTAAGTAAGTTCAAAGAATGGCTTGAGTGAAAGCTGGAGTGGAAAAAGACAGATTGAAAGCAAAGGGAAGGGAGGTTTGAAACCCTGTCCTTCCTAACCTTCCGAGAGCCTTACTGACTGGCATTTCAACTGGGCTTGACTAAACTAAAGGGGGTTGTGCGGTTCTGATCCTCATTATACTCGTTTCAAGCTATTAAACAGGCAAAAAGTGGAAAGAAAATAGGTCTCCTGAATCATTTTGAGCGAAGAACGGCGATTCCTCAAAGAGAAACCGCCTGACGAAGGTTTCCTCAACACCCGGTTTGAAAACCCTTTCTGCCCATTCACGGAGTTTCACTCGCTACTGGAAAGGCGGAATCACAACATCCAAGCTTTTGTCTGTCAACTCGCCTCTTACTCTGAGCTTGGTCCCTTTCCACCTGGTTTTGACGAACCCATTCTTCCCACGCGTGAGGATTTATTTTTTTTTTTTTCTACGATGATTCAGCTCCCTAACCTTAATAATCAAAGAAGGGCTAAATTACCCTTAAGAGAAATTGGATTTCTATTGTTATTTTTTATAAAATTAGACTGAAGAATCAACCAATCACTTCTACATCTTACCCTTCAAACTGGAGAATGGATAGCGATCATTCCCTGTTTGCGAGTGAGAAGAAAAAGGAGGGCCTTTACCAATCCTTTCGTGAAGAGATCGGCAATTGATCTTCACTTCTAATGGTTGGTGTTCTGATGATTTCGGCAAGCACCTTTTCCCCGAGAAAAGGCCCTACTAAGTAAGTAAGGCGATTTCTACATGCTTTGTTCTCTCATAGAAGACCTACTTGGAGGCTATGTGGATAGCATTCTGATTCTCACAGAAGATGTCCATGGGGTTCTGTGACCGAAATCCCAATTTCAGTCAGAAGAGATCCAACCCATACAAGTGCACTAGTTGTTGAAGCCATTGCATTCGGCTTCAACATTGGATCTAGACCTTATTTATTAAGTATTGCAAAAGAAAGGGCCTGCTTTTCAAGGGAAAAAATGTTCCTATATGGTGGATTTTCTATCAGAGAGAAAGCCTGGATTAATACCTTTTATCAGCTTTCAGAGGTAGGGGCTGCATCTGAATAGGTCCTATTTTGCCCGGAGCAAGGATCCTTTTGCCAATAAAAGAATGCCTTTTCTAGTCTAGGGTGGGTCTTTCTTTATATACCTGAGGATCTTTTTTAGTTCATCATAATGTCACTTCTGCAGAGATAGCATAACATACATTGACAACCAATCCCAGCGGAAGACATGTTAGTAGGACGAATGAGAGTAAGATAGATGAAATTCCCAAGAACTCTTCTGCCCCTCTGTTATCGAAAGGAGGATCATCCGTATATGTCATTTTTGACAGAACAATGAAAAAATTGACTAAAAAAGGTTTTCCGTTCTGATTCTGGAGGTGAATATATTTCCGCTGCCTTCCGAACTCTGCTTGCTTCAACTTACTTAACAACCAAAGCGCTTTCCCAACGATCCTGCCCCCAACTCTAGCTGAGAAGCACCCTCCATCCACTTCCCCTTTTCCGTGTGCCCCCCCGCCCGGTTGTTGAGCCCCTTTCCGTTGCCCTCACCCAATCTCATGAGAAGCAAGCCCAGCAGGCCCTGCCAACACCTGTCCCCAGACAGCCCGCCCTCACCAGGCTGCTGGCATTGCTAAATGCTCCGTCACGAAGCAAGCTCTCCCGAATACGACAGATGCGGAAGTGGCTAAAGAAGTCGGAGGAAGAAAGTAGTAGTAGTTGGGCAACTGTATGCACGAGGGTACATTATATGGGAATTGGCAACATTGACAGAAAGGGGAAGAAAAAGGGGTAGGAATAAACTTTTTTAGGTGTAGCTATAAAGAAAGTAAGTAAGTAGTCGGCCTAACCTTCGGTTCCCGTAACCAAGTTTTTCTTTCTCACTCCTTATGTACTCTTTCTTACTTCATCCATACTTTCTGACTTTTTCTGAAGTCTGGGGCAAAGAGCGCCCTCTACTTCTACTTTTAACTAAAGACGAAGAGCCGGCATTGCAAGCAAATAGAGAGCCCCCGCCCATTTGAGTCGTTGCGAGCCGGAAAGCGTACCGGCAGTTTGAGTCGCGAAAGGGCCGCTTGCTTAATTATATTATTATGATTAATAATAGATAAGAAAAAAATATAAATAAAATCATTTTTTTTTCCAATTGTTCATTCCTGGGAAAGAGTAAGAAGCAGATAGAACAAAGGCCTCCTCCTTCCGTCCGCTCTTCCCGAAGTGAGCCAATTGCATGTAGAGATCCGTAGGGGCTTATAGTTTAATTGGTTGAAACGTACCGCTCATAACGGTTATATTGTAGGTTCGAGCCCTACTAAGCCTACCACCCTCTTCTCTTCACCCGATACAAGGCAGTCGAAGTCCCTGCCACCCCGCAGATCTCAATCTAGCAACGGCACTTGGAACCGCACTGCTGCCGCTGCCCTTCGGGCACGCCTCCTACGCTTACCACTCACCTACGCTCTTGCAGCATGCTCCGTTCGGGCAATACGGCTTTCGTAATACGCGAAGCAGCGCTGAGCGATAGCTCTTCGATCGCTATATTCTTGCGATAGCGAAGGCGTGGTTCATCGTCAAAAGAACAACAATGGGTTGTAGCATTTCCTATTTTTTGATTTGCTAGGGGATTTAAAAAAGAGGGCTTTCTCATCTAAAGGCAAGGGTTAACTTTCTCACTATACAATGACCACTACGAACGAAGGACCAACGACGATCTTTGAAGACACTATTTCCATTTTTTTCCGGTATGCCGCTCCGCCAGCAAGGAGCGAAAGAAGCAAGTGAGCTGTGGTAATGTCAGAATTTGCACCTATTTCTATCTATTTAGTGATCAGTCCGCTAGTTTCTTTGATCCTACTCGGTGTTCCTTTTCCATTTTCTTCCAATAGTTCGACCTATCCAGAAAAATTGTCGGCCTACGAATGTGGTTTCGATCCTTCCGGTGATGCCAGAAGTCGTTTCGATATACGATTTTATCTTGTTTCAATTTTATTTATTATCCCTGATCCGGAAGTAACCTTTTTCTTTCCTTGGGCAGTACCTCCCAACAAGATTGATCCGTTTGGATCTTGGTCCATGATGGCCTTTTTATTGATTTTGACGATTGGATCTCTCTATGAATGGAAAAGGGGTGCTTCGGATCGGGAGTAATCACTAGTGATAGGGCAAAAATCGGGGAGAAGGACAAAGGAAAGAGCGATGCCTACATTAAATCAATTGATACGTCATGGTAGAGAAGAAAAACGGCGCACGGACCGTACTCGAGCTTTAGATCAATGTCCCCAGAAGCAAGGAGTATGCCTGCGTGTTTCAACGAGAACACCGAAAAAACCTAATTCAGCTCTACGTAAGATAGCCAAAGTACGATTGAGCAATCGACATGATATATTTGCTTACATTCCGGGCGAAGGTCATAATTTGCAGGAACATTCTATGGTCTTAATAAGAGGAGGTAGAGTGAAAGATTTGCCAGGTGTGAAATCCCATTGTATTCGAGGAGTCAAGGATTTGCTGGGAATTCCGGATCGAAGAAGAGGCAGATCCAAATATGGTGCGGAAAAACCCAAATCGATATGAATGGAAGATGCCTCTGGAACTTGTTTTTCTCGGTCAGGAGAGGGGGTCTATGTTAATAGAGCTCGACTGAAAGGAGAGGGAACAACCACAACGTTACGCCCTAAAATAGAACTATACGGAGCCCTTCCGAATGACCTAACATGGAGTCTACGTAACTCTTTGTTGGCTAGTGTAGTAGACTCCATTCGCCCGTGGAGGTGAGTGGAGGAAGAATCAAAAAATAGAAAGGTATTGCAACTACTAGTTGCTCGTTCAACAATTCACTCGACCACTTGTTAGTCTTGCTACACTACACGACAGGAGTCTAGGGTGAAGTTGAAGCAGACACGGTCAGTCAAGTGAAGTCGACTTCACAAGTGATTCAACATACCATATGGAAATAATAAAGAAGAGAAGGATCTCGCCCAGGTGGCTCCCGCAAGGTAAGGACTTCAAACTCAAACAAAGAACGTTCTTCTCCAAGGCATGAGTAAAAAAAAGAAAATGCTGTATGTATCTAATGCAAGACCCGTCGAGTTGCTAAGGCTACGACATGAAGGAAGGCCAGAAGAACTACAGAACCACGCCCACCAGAGCTAAAGAGGAGACCGAAGGGGGGAGCCTTCCACTCTCAGGCCTTATCAAAACTAATCACAGAGAGTAGGCGGTACCCTCGGTCGCCTTTACTTTGGAATTTCCTCACCTTTTCCATACAAAGGAGAAGGAGGCCGATCTTAACTCGCTCGGGGACAGATTCGCTAAGTCGTTAGAATGAGGGTCTTAGTGCATAGGAAAGCAGGAGGATCGGGAGCCGCGAAACCCGGTATCGAGCCTACGTCCTTTCGGAAGCGAAGGAGGTTTTTTTTTCGAACAATCGAACTGGGAACTGCTTACCTTTTGTGCTTTATCTTTCTATAAAGTAGTAGTTTATCCCGGAATAAAAGAAGGGATAGGCTTGATACCATATCCGCTTTTAGGGTTAACTCAGCAAAAGAAATAAAAATCCCTTTCCTTCTTCCTTATCCTTTCTTAGCAGTAGGAATTGGATATAGAACCGATAGGAGTAGGAGCATTCGTTAACGAAGATGGATTGGCTTCGGTTGACCTTCAACCTATGGTATGGGAATGCTTGAAAAAGAAAAGCTCTTATTCGATTCCAATAAGCTCGGAACTACTCTGGAGAGGTAGCTGGGAACAAAGGGAATCCGCGCTCAAAGCGTTGATCAGCTGCTATTTTCTTTGACCTCACCTCTTTCCTTGGCGAGAAGGGATCGTTATCACACCCGCGCATCGACGCCTGTTCGTTCAGCCCGGTTCGAAGAAGAGGAATAGGACAAAAGGTTTTTCTGCGCACGGAAAAAATGAAAACAAAACACCCCCCTTCCCTTCGGGGTCGAGCTTAGAGAAGATAGGGGCTCGAGAGGTCACATCTATTTGAAAAGCCAAGGTAATATCAAGGGTAGATGTAAGCCACAAGAGCAGGTGGAAAGACAAAAGAAAGTAGTGTGGTCTCATTTCATTGCAAGGGCAATTCGTTCAATTAGTACGGGTTTCCAACTATGTCTGAATGGATTGGAACGAAGGGATAGACGAAAGGGACGAGCGAAAGGCTGATTATAGGCTTCCCGGTATTCACTAGGTAGGGAGACATGGCTAAGGCTTCTGATTAGAAAGTCTTCGAGATCGAGAGAAAAGAAAGGCTACTCATGATCTTCTCTTGAATAGTCGTAGTCAAATCTCCAAGGGATGAGACTGATGGATCTATATTTTGAAGGACACTCTCGCCTGAAAGGGAACTACATCGGCTTACCATTGTCCGAAAGAAGGAAGAAAAGGCAGAAGGAAGGGCCCCTCCCCTACTCCCACAATTGGGACAACTACTTACACTTACACTGATACTGGTACAAATGCTGATACTTTTTATGCTGGAGATAGCCCTCAGGGGTAAAGAAACCTATCGCTTATCTTGCCCCAATACCAAGGAAATAAATATAGTTAGAGCTTATCGTTAGCCCTACTTATCTATACTATATTAATGGTAAAAAAAAATTTACTTATGACCTGAAGAGCTTACAATCCACATTCTATATCCCGCCACCTACGCTTAGGAGCACTTCTAAAAATACTGATATTGGGCGCGGGACTTATACAACTACGGAGACTTTTTCGGATACGAAGGCTGGTGAGAATGCTACATAAGGGAATCCTACTAAACAGTCAGGCACTGGGACTCGCACTGGCTTACGGCTTACGCTATCACAAGTAAACTGCTTACATCCAACCCTAGGAAGGGAAGCGAGAAAGACAAATGGTCATCAACCCTAGTTGCGTGCGTTGGACATAAGGAGAAGGGCTACAGAAAGCAACTTCAAACTTCTAGCTAACTCAGGTATAAATGGCAGGTCGATAGGCCCAGGAAATGTCAATTGCTTATCCCAACCCAATAGTCAAGATTCCCTAAAAGATCTATCCTCAACAAATCAATCTCCTCAACGTGTTGACTTAACAAACGAGTATGTTGAAATAGCAACGGGCAATTCGTGGCATCCAGACGATTCTCTCCTTGATCTTAAAGACATAGACATTCAATCAATGCTTTCGGTAAGCCTTTTCCTATGTTACAGGAATGAATGGTCAATCACCCCTCCGCACCTTACTACAGCCAATCACTTTCCTTAGCGAAGAAGAAAGAGTCTTCTTCATCTAGGAGTTCAAACAGTAATTGATGTAGGAGTAGGCATTGTAGCAGTTGAATGTGCTTTCATGCATTAGGCATAGGGTCTGGGTATTCCTAACATTTTCTTTTGACTAAGTTTCTACAAAGGCCATTGAAAGAGCCTCAAATAGGGTTTAATGTAGGAAGTCTGGCTTGCTGAATAAGGTTGAAAGGTTCTTAGCGGATCGCATCATACCAGGCAATCCTGATTGAGTACTTTCTTAATCCCTTATCTGCTTTTATAAACCACAAATTCTATCCCCGTTAACTCTTGCTCTTAGAGCTAGGAGTTTCATAGTATAATCTCTTGACTAGTGGGATAAGTTTCATGCTTGCTATTCTTAGTGCTCTTACTTCCCTCTCTTTGGTCTACGTTTGCCGGGTGTTGGCCTTATGCTTTTGGAAGTAGGGATTGTTGCATTCATTAAAGCGTAGTCTTTTCAATTCTAGTTACCCCTCCCTAGCTACTAGAACTATAGGAAGGACTAGCTTTCTTTCAAGTAAGAAAGCAGCAAATCCTTCTCACAGTCTATAGCCTGCCTGCCTTGCTTTCTTTGAATAGCCCTAGT